GAATAAAATACACCCAAGGATTTAAGAACCCTTTAAAAACCCATTGCCTAATGAAAACTTTAATTTTTTCTATTAATTGGTCAAACTTGAGTAAAGAATACTTCCAAATTCCATTTTAAAATTCGAATCAAACTAGTAATTAAAGTAATTAATTTGTTAAAAGATACACGTTTTGTTAAAAAAAATCTTATATAAAATGTAAAATGTTAGATATTATAGCGTTTCCTATAAATGCCTTTTTTATTGAAACGTAAAATAATCAATAAATTTTATAATTTATAATGAAACTAGTTAATGATTTGAAACAAACTTACTAAAAAGCGAGATTAGTACAAAATTTTTACCTTAGTTAATCCTATGATTCATATCGATTCATATCATAATCAAGTAATCTTTTTAGTGTAATTTTTTATCCTTACTTTATGAATATAAAGTCATCTAATAATAATGAAATTTTGTATTTTCGTTATTTTAATAAAAATCTTAGTTAATAACTAAATTCTCTTTTTATGAGCAAGTTGGTCATATCATTTGCCCAATTGTAACTTCTTTATTTTAATATTTAAAGTCTTTTGGAAAGACCCAGATAATATATAAATAATATATAAAATTCGAAAAATATCTTTAAGTTAGTACATCTCTTGATTTTTTTATTGACCCTTTTTATTTTGAAATTGAAAGGGGGTAGGATCCGGTAAATCGTAAACAATCAATTAAGAATAAAAAAATTTTTTTATGGAACAGACATATCAATATGCGTGGATAATTCCTTTCCTTCCACTTCCAGTTCCTATTTTAATAGGAGCGGGACTTCTTATTTTTCCGTCGGCAACAAAAAGTCTTCGTCGTATGTGGGCTTTTCAAAGTGTTTTTTTGTTAAGTATAGTCATGCTTTTTTCTATCAATCTGTCTATTCAGCAAATAAATGGCAGTTCTATCTATCAATATGTATGGTCTTGGATCATCAATAATGATTTTTCTTTAGAATTCGGTTACTTGATCGATCCGCTTACTTCTATTATGTCAATATTGATTACTACTATTGGAATTATGGTTCTTATTTATAGTGATAATTATATGTCTTATGATCAAGGATATTTGAGATTTTTTGCTTATATGAGTTTTTTCAGTACTTCTATGTTAGGATTAGTTACTAGTTCTAATTTGATACAAATTTATATTTTTTGGGAATTGGTAGGAATGTGTTCATATCTATTAATAGGGTTTTGGTTCACACGGCCTGTTGCTGCAAATGCTTGCCAAAAGGCATTTGTAACTAATCGTGTTGGGGATTTTGGTTTATTATTAGGAATTTTAGGTTTTTATTGGATAACAGGGAGTTTCGAATTTCGAGATTTATTCAAAATATTCAATAACTTGATTTCTAATAATCATAATGAAGTCAATTTTTTATTTGTTACTTTCTGTGCCGTTCTATTATTTGCCGGTGCAGTTGCTAAATCTGCACAATTTCCCCTTCATGTATGGTTACCGGATGCCATGGAGGGACCTACTCCTATTTCGGCTCTTATACATGCTGCTACTATGGTAGCTGCGGGAATTTTTCTTGTAGCTCGGCTTATTCCTCTTTTCATAGTTATTCCTCATATAATGAATTTCATCTCTTTGGTAGGAGTAATAACAATATTATTCGGAGCAACTTTTGCCCTTGCTCAAAAAGACATTAAGAGAGGTTTAGCCTATTCCACAATGTCTCAATTGGGTTATATGATGTTAGCTCTAGGTATGGGGTCTTATCGAAGTGCTTTATTTCATTTGATTACTCATGCTTATTCGAAAGCATTATTATTTTTAGGATCTGGATCCGTTATTCATTCAATGGAAACTCTTGTTGGATATTCTCCAAATAAAAGTCAGAATATGGTTTTTATGGGGGGTTTAACAAAGCATGTCCCAATTACCAAAACCGCTTTTTTATTAGGTACACTTTCTCTTTGTGGTATTCCGCCTCTTGCTTGTTTTTGGTCCAAAGATGAAATTCTTAATGATACTTGGTTGTATTCACCAATTTTCGCAATAATAGCTTGGTTTACAGCGGGATTAACCGCATTTTATATGTTTCGAATCTATTTACTTACTTTTGAAGGACATTTAAACGTTCATTTTCAAAATTATAGTGGCAAAAAGAATACCCCCTTCTATTCAATATCTCTATGGGGTAAAGAAGATTCAAAAAGAATTAACAAAAATTTTAGTTTATTAACGTTATTAACAATGAAAAATAATGAGATTTTTTATTTTTTTTCAAAAAAAACGTATCGAATTGATCAGAATGCAAGAAACATCACACAACCCTTTATTACTATTACCCGTTTTGGAAATAAGAAGGTTTTTTCGTATCCTTATGAATCGGATAATACTATGTTATTTCCTATACTTGTATTGGTTCTATTTACGTTGTTCGTTGGATCCCTGGGAATTCCTTTCAATCACGAAGGAGTGTATTTGGATATATTATCAAAATGGTTAACTCCGTCTA